ATTTCTATCGAATTACTAAATTAATAAATGTGTTTTTGATTTTAGTTTTGTTATATAGGATCTTTATATGTACGCTCTAAGGAAAAGAAGAAAAAAAAGAATCGAACGTTCGAGTATTCTAAATTCTATCAAAAAATGATAGAAGGACGGACAGAGAAAATAGATATATATGTGGTATATATATCTTTATATTGAATTGCGAATACAGAGATAATAGAATCATTTCTGATTCGACCAAATATGGGTATCCGATATAGATGAAAGAAAATCAATCAAACAAATAGAAGGAAACTTTTTTCAATATGGGAATAGGTATCTAATAAATTCAACAGTTCCGGCATAGAATTTAATTCTCATAATACAAATGAAAAAACATCCTAATGAGATCCCAATCTCAAAGAAAAAAAGGGGGATATGGCGAAATTGGTAGACGCTACGGACTTAATTGGATTGAGCCTTGGTATGGAAACTTACCAAGTGAAAACTTTCAAATTCAGAGAAACCCTGGAATTCACAATGGGCAATCCTGAGCCAAATCCTGCTTTCCGAAAACAAACAAATAAAAGTTCAGAAAGTGAAAATCAAAAAAGGATAGGTGCAGAGACTCAATGGAAGCTGTTCTAACAAATGGAGTTGACTACATTTCCTTTCGCAGTAGGAAATGAATCCTTCTAGAAAAATTCAAGAAAGGATCAAGGATAAACATATATATCTATATATATGTTATATATATGTACTGAAATACTATTTTAATTGATTAATGAAGACTCCAAACTTATATTCTTCTATTTGTAAATATTTCTATCACAAATGAAAGATGTGAATCAAATCAATTACAACTTGAAGAAAAAATGGAATGGAATATTCATTCATCAAATCAGTCACTCCAGCATAGTCTGATGGATCTTTTGAAGAACTGATTAATCAGACGAGAATAAAGATAGAGTCCCATTCTACATGTCAATACTGACACCAATGAAATTTTTAGTAAGAGGAAAATCCGTCGACTTTAGAAATCGTGAGGGTTCAAGTCCCTCTATCCCCAAAAGACCATTTTATTCTCTAATTTTTTATCCTATATCCTCTTTTTATTTTAAAATGAAAATTCGTTAAAATTCATTATGTGTCTTATTCAGTCTATTCTTTCACAAAAGGATCCGGATGGAATTTTTCTTTTTGTTATCATAAGAACAAGTCTTGTTGGAATTGGTAGTTGAATATATTTGACACACGTAGAATTTTTTTATATATGATAAACGTACAAATGAACATCTTATCTTTGAGCAAAGAATCCTCATATGAATAATTAAGAATACATAATCATTACTACTACTGAAACTTACAAAGTCTTTTTTTTTTTATTTAGTTGACATAGACTCAAGTAATTTCTTACAATGAGGATGGTACGTCAAGAATGGTCGGGATAGCTCAGCCGGTAGAGCAGAGGACTGAAAATCCTCGTGTCACCAGTTCAAATCTGGTTCCCGGCGATTCATTTGTATGAGTATCTATTCCCATATTCATTTTAATGAATATGGGAATAGATATATATTTATTAGTGGTCTTGATCATCCTACATAATTTATCTAGGTGTCCGGAGATATGCTCTTTCTAGATGAAGAATGAATACATGTATATTCTAGGTATATACAGTATGTAAATGAATTATTCGATTTTGTTTCTCTTTTTTCTACTCTCCAAAAAGAATGTTACTATTTCAACAATATTCAAATGGTTAAATTAGTTGGTTGAAAGACCAAAAAGTTTAATCTAGGGGAGTTCAGAGGTGGGAATAGTCAAAATTCATCTCAGATACATTACAAATAAATCCGGTCCATTTCTTTGTATTTTCTTTGGTATTTCTATTTTCTTCATTTCTTTGACTTTTCTTTTTCGTAGCCGGATATATGATTGATGTTGATGTGCATCTTACATAGTTAATGATGCAGAACTTTTTCAGTTCATCCTATTGGCTTGGCTCATCCGAAATAAGTATCGTTCAAATTTTAGAATCTCAATGAATCCCTATATTATTCTCTTCTTTATTTCCAAATCTTATTATTTATCTCATCCATAATAAGATATAAGATATGAATGAAACCTCAATTATTCTGTCTAATCTATAAAAAAAATGTACATATATTCCTTGAAAATCTGGGGTTGTCGAAGGGCGGATTACTTTCTTATTTTTATCATTTAGTGAGCATCTTGTATTTCATAAAAATTGGGGGCGATATAATCTTTACGCAAAGGCCATCCTATCCAACTTTCGGGCATTAAAATACGTTTCAGACGCGGATGATTATCATAAGAGATTCCTAACATATCATAAGATTCCCTTTCTTGAAAATCCGCACTTTTCCAAACCCAGAAAATAGAAGGAATTCTGGGATTTTTCCTTGGGGCAAATACTTTTATGCATACCTCTTCAGGTTGATCTAGACTATACTCTATTCTCGTAAGATGATAGACACTAGCTAACAGTCCTCCTGGTGCTACA